TACGACATCGGGTTTTGGAGACCCACGTTCTACCGAACTGAACTAAGAGCGCTTTATTATGATGGGAGATACGGATGTCAAGAAAAGGATTCTTTTTGTACCCCCAATACATCTTGTATGTATAGTATCATAAAATGGTAGATTGTGTCCAATTTTAATCGATCTCAATTGACCCCTCGTTACTGTCCATAGGAGAAGTGATAAGTAGGGATGACAGGATTTGAACCCGTGACATTTTGTACCCAAAACAAACGCGCTACCAAGCTGCGCTACATCCCTTTCATTTGTTGTACAGTGCCATTGTAGGGAATCCATGTTTTGTTTTCCACATCACAATTTCCTCTATCTAAATAGAATTTTTTTTGACATTTCTTCTTTATTGGTTTTTTGGTTTCATTCTCATAAAGAATTATATACATACCTAACGTATAAACGTATAAAGGAATGAATATTTATCAGTAGTGCTCAGGAAGGAGGGTTCATCTTTTTCTGTTTTAGGGACAGGTAGATTTCATCTACCGGATCGTTGTATATATCCATTTTGGTTAGAGATTCCCCGTACAAATGATCTTTAACTACATATGCATCTGATCATATATGTATTACAATATACAATAAAGTCAATAAAGTTAAAGAAAAAGAAGGAGGATTTTCAATGCGAGATATAAAAACATATCTCTCCACGGCACCTGTGCTAACTACTCTATGGTTCGGGTCTTTGGCGGGTCTATTGATAGAGATCAATCGTTTATTCCCAGATGCGTTGACATTCCCCTTTTTTTCATTCTAGTTATTGACATGGGAAGGGATCAAGAAGATTAGAGATACAATAAATTCTCTGTGACTAACCCCCCCTTTTTTCAGTTCTTTAGGATAGGAAAGAAAGAGTAAAGAAGAAAAGTGGATTGAATCTCATCGAAACTCGGGTTCGGGTTAATATAGGGAGAACAGAAATGGAAATGTGGGTCGAGGGCAGGCTGTTCAAGATCATACAAGATACTAAATGAAATACTGGGATTGGGAATAATTGATAGTTAGAAATATTTGTATTACTTAATAATTTGATTACTCTATTGATTGCAACGAAATCTTTCATAATTGAATTGGATTTCGAGTTAGCGACTTCTCGTCTATTTATTTTTCATTCCTTTCTTCTTCGCTTCGGTTCGAATCGAAAATAGAAGAATTGAGTGAATTCAAAATCCAAAGGAGGTTCATGGCTAAGGGTAAAGATGTCAGAGTAGTAGTTATTTTGGAATGTACCAGTTGTGTCCGAAATGGTTTGAATAAAGAATCGCGGGGCATTTCCAGATATATTACTCAAAAGAATCGACACAATACACCTAGTCAATTGGACTTGAAAAAATTCTGCCCTTATTGTTACAAACATACGATTCATGGGGAGATAAAGAAATAAATCGAACGGAACGCGTGTGCCACTCTTCCAAGGAAGAGGAAGAAATTACATATACATATATAATATATACAAATCCAGTCCTATTTTGGTCGGATCCGAAATGAACGAAGAAATAGGATTTTAGAAATAAGAAATAAACCATGGATAAATCCAAGCGGCCCTTTCATAAATCCAAGCGATCTTTTCATAGGCGTTTGCCCCCAATTGGATCGGGGGATCGAATTGATTATAGAAACATGAGTTTAATTAATCAATTTATTAGTGAACAAGGAAAAATATTATCTAGACGAGTGAATAGATTAACCTTGAAACAACAACGATTAATTACTATTGCTATAAAACAAGCTCGTATTTTATCTTCGTTACCTTTTCTTAATAATGAGAAACAGTTTGAGAGAACCGGGTCGATCCCTAGAACTACTGGTCCTAGAACCAGAAATAAATAAGCCTATTCTTCAATCGAATCAAAACTCTAATTCGAACTCAGATTGAAGTTTTGTTCGAAAAAGCCGAGAGATTGTCGCGCCGTAATGTAATAATAAAAAAAAGAATGGGGGAAGAATAAATCTTTTTTTTTTATTGAAACGTGTTCGTTCATTCCTACTACCTATCTTATCATACGAATTTCTACTATACCCTCCCGGAGTTCATTCTCCGGGGAACTCCGTTTAAAGTATTCCAGTGAATTCCTTACAATCTCCTTATTTGATGATCGCATTGGAAATCGTGTCAAGACAATTCCTATTTGATATGGCTATTTGTGCAGGTATTTTACGATTAAGAAGCAACTGCCTCTTGTACAGATCAAGTATTAATCGACTATAACTATGGGATCCCCTGTTCTCACGAGTTACTGCATTTATCCGAGTGATCCACAAACGACGAAAACTTCTCTTTCGCCTGCCTCTATCCCGATGAGTGGAAACCAAAGCTCTCATTTTCTGTTGAGTAGTAGTTCGAGTAAGTCTTGAATGAGCCCCTCGAAAGGTTGCTGCAAATAAACGAATTTTTGTTCTACGTCTCCGAGCTATATATCTTCGTCTAACTCTGGTCATTGAATCAAAAGAAACTTTGATGAATAACTAATTGATTTCTTTTCTTTCAGTCATTCTTTTCCCCTCTCCTGGTTTATTAATAACAAAACGGATTCTTCCGATGTATAAAATTAAAATAAAAATTCCAATGGCTTTTGCTACTATAACCTTCCCAACCACGATTTTTTTATTTCTTCCAGGCATTTCACCTCAAAAAAAAAAAAAAGAAATTGTACCGATATTAGGTATAAAATAAATCGTAAATGGACAAATAGTGGCTTCCATCGTTTCTATGGTTACTTCTTAAACGGCGAGGTCCTCTCTATACACCGGAGCCCCTTTCCTCATTTAATCAATGTTATTGGTAACTTGTACAGTTCACGCTCTTTGGCTCTACCGATGAATTATCGAGTAATAGGTCTTTTTTCAATGGGATCTATCCATACAGTGACGGCATTTAATTATGAAGGTTGAATAGGTAGCTGACCCTGTTAGTCCGTTCTTGCAAGAGTAGGAGCATAATCTTTCTGCTTCTTAAATATCATTCCCCCGCTTAATGGATAACCATTTGCTACCAATGGGAATTGCTTTTCATCTCAAATCGAGGTGATTGGATTTGCACCAATGGAAACCATAAATTCCATACAAATAGAGGTATACGAGAGATCTTTATTTTTCGATAGTGAATGGAGTTCTTCCATTCTATTCATTGGTACGAGTCATTGATACTGTAAAAATCGTCTCATTTGTTCTAGCTCATGATCCGAACGAGTCGCACATACACCCTAGTACATGTTCCTCGACGCTGAGGACATCCTCGAAGAGCGGGGGATTTCGTGACATTTCTGATTGGCTGTCTTGTGTTTCTAATAAGTTGTTTAATAGTTGGCATGCTGAATCATATACAGAATGGGCTGGTTTAGATCGATCCTAACCGGATGATTATGAATTACTTCCATTTCATATTTTACCCAGGTAAGAAGATAAAAGATCAAATAAGGGTTCATTCAAATTATGATTCGAAATGGAATCAAAGATTTATGCGAAATCCCCGGTATTTTCGATCGCTACAAGATCAACAATGCCATAATCTTGGGCTTCTGTTGCTGACATAAAAACATCCCTTTCCATGTCTTCGGATACAACCCATAAAGGATTGCCCGTTCTTTGTACATAAACCCTTGTGAGGGTTTCGCGGAGTTTCAGTAGTTCTTCCGCTTCCAGGATAAACTCTCCTGTGGGTGCCTCATAAAAAGAACTAGCAGGTTGATGTATCATAACCCTGATGATATAACATAATGAACGATTCCTCTATCTCGCATGATTGGGCGAAGGGAAGGGATAAAGAATAACAAGCATGGAGAAAAAGATAGAATTGAACAACCGTACAGGCATCTTTTGTGCATACGGCTCTGTAATGGAATTTTTTTTTTCTCTTTTTTCATCGAAGAAAGAGACAAGTCGAATCTATCAGACCCAGATCGTTGAATGATCCATTTACCATCCTTCCTTTCGGAGTAATCAAAAAATACTATGATGGTTCCGTTGCTTTATATATTTATCTCGTCTGTGATTCAGCAATCCCAAAGTTTCTTTCTGATCCGATCAAATAAAAATAAGTCAAAAATGATCTTTTTTTTTTTTTATTTTCACACTCTTTCATAACATAAATATTGGAAAGAGACTTCTGATGTGGAAGCAAAAAGGTTTGTGACGCTGAAATGGACCCCGATACATAAGATCAAGTCAGAAATAACCTTTCTTTCATACTACTATCTCGATACATAATCTCGTATTATGAAAAAATAATAATAGTTTGCTCATATCGAACTTGAAATGCCATGCTATTATTACTTAATATTATTATTATTTTATTCATATTCCATATGACGAAGGCATAGTCTTTTTTTCTCTCAAATAAAAAAACTCATTGGCGCCAAGCGTGAGGGAATGCTAGACGTTTGGTAATTTCTCCTCCAACCAGGATGAAAGATCCCATTGAAGCGGCTAATCCCATGCATATTGTATGTACATCTGGTGGCACAAATTGCATAGTATCATAAATAGCTATTCCTGGGATTACCCATCCGCCGGGAGAATTTATAAACAAATACAGATCCCTGGTATCATCCTCTATACTGAGATATACCATGAGACCAACAAGTTGATTCGAGATCTCGCTATCAACTTCTTGGCCTAAAAAAAGTAATCTTTCTCGATGAAGTCGGTTGATTAGGACAAAATTCTATTCCTTAGGAACCGTACACGCACCTTTGGGTGCATACGGTTCAAAAAATCAAAATGGAGAAAAAAAAAAAAAAAGAAATTGTCGATTCCAGCCCTATTTCTTTTTTCGTAGCGGGCTTTTCTTCCATTTTTTAAGAAACATGAGTTTTGACTTGCTTCCCTATAAAATAAAAAAAGAATTCACTGAACTTATCGAGCTAACCCCTCATTGATGTATTGTTTCATCGAGATCTAAATCACGATGTAATTTTCTTGTTCCCGAATGGGCCTCTTCCACTCTTTTAGGTTTATGCTCTACTCCGGGTAAAGATCTGCCCGAATTCGATTTGCACATATAGGACAAATGATCCCAGTACCGCTTCTTTTTGCTATGACTTCTTTTTTTTTTCAATTTGTTTCATTTTCATGCCTTCCACAAAATATTCGATGTATTCATCATATTATTCCATTAATTGGCAATTTGAGATCACTCATATGGTATAAAGGAATCATTTCTGATAGGGTGGTAATCATACATGGATTACCTTGGTATTTTCTGAACGGAGCCTGTATACTTCATTTTATTGGTCCAAGCCAACCATAAATTCTTTTAATTGAGAATATTGATCCTCCAACCAAATAAATTGATCTAATTGCACTTCACGCTTCGAATTATTGATGGTTCATCAATCAATCTTTCTTGGGCGAAACAGAGGATATCTCGATCGGGGGAGAGAACGGGGAAATCCCATATGACCCAATATGTCTGACAAGTCACACTATACGTCAACCCAAACTGCATCTTCCTCTCCAGGACTCCGAAAAGGTACTTTTGGAACACCAATGGGCATTAAATGAAAGAAAAATGAAGTATTCTATTTCACTTTGATGTGGAAACGTAACAAACAATGGTTTATTGTCTTCATAATATTGTCGTTTATCGTATTTTATCGATAGATTGGAAGATTCATAGAGGAAGACGGAATAAAGGAAAATTCTTACGAACGGATCGTTCGAATGAGAAACAAGTATCTATACATTCGCTCACAAAAAATAGGATTAATCCCCCCATTGCATATTGGTACTTATTGGGTATAGAATAGATCTGCTTCTCTTTGTTCCTACGAACAGAATTGTTCAATTATTACTAACGGAACAGAATAAATATTAACCCTTGTTTCGAGATAATCCAATGAAAAGGTGAGGTCCATAGCATAGTTATTTCCAATGTGATAAAGTTACATAGTATCTATTTTTTCTTTGAGAAAGGGGTATTTCCATGGGTTTGCCTTGGTATCGTGTTCATACCGTCGTATTGAATGATCCCGGTCGGCTGCTTTCTGTCCATATAATGCATACAGCTCTAGTTTCCGGTTGGGCCGGTTCGATGGCTCTATACGAATTAGCAGTTTTTGATCCTTCTGACCCCGTTCTTGATCCAATGTGGAGACAGGGTATGTTCGTTATACCCTTCATGACTCGTTTAGGAATAAACAATTCATGGGGCGGTTGGAGTATTACAGGAGGAACTATAACGAATCCGGGTATTTGGAGTTACGAAGGTGTGGCCGGGGCACATATTGTGTTTTCTGGCTTGTGCTTCTTAGCAGCTATCTGGCATTGGGTGTATTGGGACCTAGAAATATTCTGTGATGAACGTACGGGAAAACCCTCTTTGGATTTGCCCAAGATTTTTGGAATTCATTTATTTCTCTCAGGGGTGGCTTGCTTTGGGTTTGGCGCATTTCATGTAACAGGCTTGTATGGTCCTGGAATATGGGTATCCGATCCTTATGGCCTAACCGGAAAAGTACAATCTGTAAATCCAGCGTGGGGTGCGGAAGGTTTTGATCCCTTTGTTCCGGGAGGAATAGCCTCTCATCATATTGCAGCAGGTACATTGGGTATATTAGCAGGTCTATTCCATCTTAGTGTCCGCCCACCCCAACGTCTATACAAAGGATTACGTATGGGCAATATTGAAACTGTCCTTTCCAGTAGTATCGCTGCTGTCTTTTTTGCAGCTTTCGTTGTTGCTGGAACTATGTGGTATGGTTCAGCAACTACCCCGATCGAATTATTTGGTCCCACTCGTTATCAGTGGGATCAGGGATACTTCCAGCAAGAAATATATCGAAGAGTTGGCGCCAGTCTAGCCGAAAATCTGAGTTTATCGGAAGCTTGGTCTAAAATTCCCGAAAAATTAGCTTTTTATGATTACATCGGTAATAATCCGGCGAAAGGTGGATTATTCCGGGCAGGCTCAATGGACAACGGGGATGGGATAGCTGTTGGATGGTTGGGACACCCTATCTTTAGAGATAAAGAAGGGCATGAACTTTTTGTACGCCGTATGCCTACTTTTTTTGAAACATTTCCAGTAGTTTTGGTGGACGGAGACGGAATTGTGAGAGCCGATGTTCCTTTTAGAAGGGCAGAATCGAAGTATAGTGTCGAACAAGTGGGTGTAACTGTTGAGTTCTATGGTGGCGAACTCAATGGAGTCAGCTATAGCGATCCTGCTACTGTGAAAAAATATGCTAGACGTGCCCAATTGGGTGAAATTTTTGAATTAGATCGTGCTACTTTGAAATCCGATGGTGTTTTTCGGAGCAGTCCAAGGGGTTGGTTCACTTTTGGACATGCTACGTTTGCTTTGCTCTTCTTTTTCGGACACATTTGGCATGGCGCTCGAACCTTGTTCAGAGATGTTTTTGCTGGGATTGACCCAGATTTGGATGCTCAAGTGGAATTTGGAGCATTCCAAAAACTTGGAGATCCAACTACAAGGAGACAGGTAGTCTGATACAACATTGCTCCGGTATCTTTCGCCTCTATATTTGATTTTTTTGATTTGACATAAGGTACCGTAGAAATATTGATTTGAATCATCGCCTTTCTTTGCTCTTGTCCTTTCTTTATCTGGGAAATAATCCTAAATGAACAGGTGTGGAAGCTATAATTGTAAACAACGATCGAATCTATGGAAGCATTGGTTTATACATTCCTCTTAGTCTCGACTTTAGGGATAATCTTTTTCGCTATATTTTTTCGAGAACCGCCTAAGGTCCCGACTAAAAAGATGAAATGATTTTTCATTATCTTAATTGAAGTAATGAGTCCCCCATATGGGGGACTCATTACTTCAATTAGTCTCCGTGTTCCTCGAATGGATCTCTTAGTTGTTGAGAGGGTTGCCCAAAAGCGGTATATAAGGCGTACCCTGTAAAGCTTACAAGTGAACCAGATATGGAGATGGCGACTAAGGTTGCTGTTTCCATTATTAGAGAATTTCAAGACCACGATGGATCTATGCTACGATAAGATCGTTTATTTACAACGGAATAGTATACAAAGTCAACAGATCTCAACCAATGCAATAGTATTTATGGCTACACAAACCGTTGAGGGTAGTGCTAGATCTGGGCCAAGACGAACTATTACAGGGGATTTATTGAAACCGTTGAATTCAGAATATGGTAAAGTGGCTCCTGGATGGGGAACCACCCCATTTATGGGTGTCGCAATGGCTCTATTTGCGATATTCCTATCTATTATTTTAGAGATTTATAATTCTTCCGTTTTACTGGATGGAATTTCAATGAATTAGGTCCATAAGAACCAGAAGCCCTAGCTTTTCAATCAAAAATGAATCACTTAGGACTCAGATTTATAGTCCATTCTGGTAGTTTGACCGTGGAATTCCGTTGTTTCGGTATTTCCGGAATATGAGTGTGCGACTTGTTATAATTGATCCTATTGATAGTACAGAGAATGGGTCTGTCATCTCGACAGAGATGGTTCTGCTTCGTCGGATATTCATCCTAGTATCTGGAGCACGGAATATATGGAATAGATCAAGAAATATTTGAACTATGATTCATACCTACTATTCAGACCTCGTGACTGGACTTCAAAAAATTTTCAAACAAAGAGGTATTTGATAAATTGAACGATTTTTCTTCCTTTAGAATCATGCTTATTTTGACCGAAGGACAAATCTTTCTCTGGATTTTTAGTCATTACATCTATGAATAAGTGATGATCAAATAGTTCTTACTCATAGAACCCTTGGTCTTAGTTTTTGGGTTTTATTGAATCATCGTGGTTCTAGTATGAATCTGAGGTTTCAATCGATTCATAGGGTCTCAACAAGAGAATTCCTATCAAAAAAAAAAAAAAAATAGTAAACAATAGTCAATCTGCATTACGCACAAACAAAAACAACAAATCAAATAACAAATAAATAGGGGAATAGAAGATTCAAGAGGCCTGTAATGATCAACATAAAGACAGATGAGCTAACTTGATATTTTGGCATTCTCATCACAACAAAGAAGAGAGTTCGGATTTTGGTTCCTTCGTATGCTTCAGAGACGATTGAATCAAGTGGATAAATAAGAAATTTCAAATTTTCTATTACATATCCATTGTAATCAGTATTTGGGTGTTTCTGCTTGAGCCGTACGAGATGAAATTCTCATATACGGTTCTCAGAGGGGGAGTCCCCTTGGTTTACCTATCTCAATAAAGTATATGATTGGTTCGAGGAGCGTCTCGAGATTCAGGCGATTGCAGATGATATAACTAGTAAATATGTTCCTCCTCATGTCAATATATTTTATTGTCTAGGAGGGATCACACTTACTTGTTTTTTAGTACAAGTAGCTACGGGTTTTGCTATGACTTTTTACTATCGTCCGACCGTTACGGAGGCTTTTGCCTCTGTTCAATACATAATGACTGAAGCCAACTTTGGTTGGTTAATCCGATCAGTTCATCGATGGTCAGCAAGTATGATGGTCCTAATGATGATCCTACACGTATTTCGTGTGTATCTCACGGGCGGATTTAAAAAACCTCGCGAATTGACTTGGGTTACGGGTGTGGTTCTGGCTGTATTGACTGCATCGTTTGGTGTAACTGGTTATTCCTTACCCCGGGACCAAATCGGTTATTGGGCAGTAAAAATCGTGACAGGCGTACCTGAAGCTATTCCCGTAATAGGATCGCCTTTAGTAGAGTTATTGCGTGGAAGTGCTAGTGTGGGTCAATCTACTTTGACCCGTTTTTATAGTTTACACACTTTTGTATTACCTCTTCTTACTGCCGTATTTATGTTAATGCATTTTCCAATGATACGTAAGCAAGGTATTTCAGGTCCTTTATAGAGAAGACAGATCATAGATATTTGTAATCGATCATATATAATTTCGGGGAGGAACAATAGAGTTTTATTGCTACAAATATGGATTATTGAAAAGAATAAGACATCTTTTTGGATATTTCTCTTCAACTAACTACGAAGTATTGTATTCTTTAT